AAGCTCGTATTTTATCTTTGTTACCTTTTCTCAATAATGAGAAACAATTTGAAAGAACCGAGTCGACCGCTAGAACTACTGGTTTTAAAGCCCGAAATAAATAGGCTTACTTTTTCTTCACTTGAATCATAATTACAAGAATCTAGATTTGAGTGAATCTAGATTTGAGTGAATCTAGATTTGAGTATCGTGTCGTAAGAAAAAATGAATCGGAAAAAAAGAAATCTGTTTTTATTGAATTGAACGTGTTCATTCATTTTGACTACTTTAGTATATTTTCTCATACTAATTTCTACTCTACCTTCCCGGAGTTCATTCTCCGGGTAACTCCATTTAAATTATTCTGGTGGATTCTTTCCAATCTACTTCCTTTATGATTTCGTTCGAAATCATATAAAGACAATTCCTATTTGATATAGCTATTTGTGCAAGTATTTTACGGTTAAGAAGCAACTGTCTCTTGTACAGATCGTGTATTAATCTACTATAACTATAGGATACTCCCCTTTCGCGAATTACTGCGTTTATCCTAGTGATCCACAAACGACGAAAATCTCTCTTTTTCCTATCCCTATCCCGATGAGCCGAAACTAAAGCTCTTATTTTCTGTTGAGTAATAGTTCTAGTAAGCCTTGAATGAGCCCCTCGAAAGCTTGATGCAAATAAACGAATTTTTGTTCTACGTCTCCGAGCTATATATCCCCGTTTAATTCTGGTCATTGAATAAATGAAACTTTGACGAATAACTAATTGATTGCCTTTCTTTCAGTTATTCTTTTCCCCCTTCCTAGTCTATTAATAACAAAACGAATTTTTCCAATGTATAAAATCAAAATTCCAATGGCTTTGGCTACTCTAACCTTCCCGACCACGATTTTTTTTTTAGGTATTTCACTGCGAAATAAGACAGAACTAAGAAATTGTATTTTCCTAGGTATCAAAAATATAGTAAATAAAAGAAATAAAAAAAGAAATAGTGGGTTCCTTCGTTTCTATGGTTACTTCTTAAACGGTGAGGTCTTCTCTATACACCGGAGCCTTTACTTTATACTTTAATTTACTATTTAATCAACTAATTGATGTTATTGGGAACTTGTATAGTTCACACGCTTTGGCTCTACCCATGAATTATCCAGTAATAGGTCTTTCACAATCAGATCTACCTATACAGTAACGGTATTTAATTATGAAAGTTTGCTGGGTAGCTGACCCTCTTAGTCCGTTTAAATAAGATTTCCTCCGCTTAATGGATAACCATTTGTTACCAATGGAGAATTTCTTATCATCTTAAATTCAGGTGATTGGATTTACACCAACGGAAACCATAAACTTCATACACAATAGAGGGATATGGTAGAGTTTTTTTTTTTAATAATGGATGGAGTTCCTTTTTCCATCCTATCCCATTCACCGGTACTGATCATTGATACTGTAAAAGTAGTTTTCTTGCTTTTGTGCCAGCTCATGATCTAAACGAGTCGCACATACACCCTAGTACATGTTCCTCGACGCTGAGGGCACCCCCGAAGAGCGGGGGATTTCGTGACATTTCTGATTGGCTGTCTTGTATTTCTAATAAGTTGTTTAATAGTTGGCATGTTGAATCGTATACATAATATGATGGGTTGGTTTAGATTGATCCTAACCGAATGATGGTGAATTACTTCTATTTAATAGAATATTCAATTCGAAGATAAAATCTCAAATCACAGATTTGCGCGAAATCCATGTTATTTTCCTTGAACCGCTACAAAATCAACAATTCCATAAGCTTGGGCTTCTGTTGCTGACATAAAAATATCTCTTTCCATATCTTCGTGTACAACCCAGAAGGGTTTGCCCGTTCTTTCTGCATAAACCCTTGTGAGGGTTTCACGCAGTTTCATCAGTTCTACCGCTTCCATGACAAATTCGCCTACTTGTGCCATATAAAAAGCACTATAAGGTTCATGTATCATTACCCTGATGATATAACAAAATAAAAGCTTCCCCTATCTCGCATGATAAAGCAAAGAGAAAAGAAAGATAAAGAATAGAAAAAAGATAGAATTGAACAACCGTACAGGCATCTTTTGTGCATACGGCTCTACAAGAAAATTGACCCCCCTCCTTTCTATTGAAGAAAGAGAAAATAGAATCTATCAGACTCAGATGGGTAAATAATCAAATTGCCATCCTTCCTTTCGGAGGAGTTCAAAAATACTATGATGGCTCCGTTGCTTTATATGTTTATTTTTTCTTTTTTTTGTCTGTGATTCAGCAATCCCAAAGTTTCTTTTTAATCCGATCAAATAAGGAAAAAATCTTTTTTTTTTCGTACTCTTTCATAACATAAATATTGTTAAGAACTCTCCGGCATGAAAACAAATAAGTTTGTGACGCTGAACTGAATTCCCGATAGATAAGAGAAAATCGGAAATACCCCTTATCTCATACTACTCTCTCGATACAGAATCTAATGTTTTGAAAAAAATACAAAAATTTCTCATATCGAATTCGA